ACAAAGGAAAATCACTTCTCTTATGAACTGTATAATCAATGGGTTCATACCAAAGACCAAAAAGAAAAGAATCTAAGCAATGAATTTCTAAGTAGACTACAGGCTATAGACAAGGGATCTGTTCCTATGTATGTAATAAAAAAAAGAACGAAATTATGTAATAATAAGATCAAAAAAGCATACTTGCCGAAACAATATGATCCTCTCTTGACTGGTCCCTATCGTGGAACAATTGCCTTTTTGTTTTCACCCCCCATCGAAAATTACATGGGAACTCTTTGGATAAATAAGATCCATGGTATGCTTTTTACTACTAATACTGATTATGTAGAATTTGATCAAAAAATGGATATGTATGCGTTTGATAGAAAATCATTATCAACGGAAATAGAACCTTTTTTTAACTTTATTAGTAAATTAAATACAGAATCACCATCGTATTTAAATGTGAAAAGACTTTCTTTATTTCTAGAAATAAAATTTTTAAAATTATTATTCAATGCAGTTCTAACTGATACCAACGATCAGACAATTAGAAAAAAATATCTTGGAGTAAGCATAAAAGAAATACGCAAAAAAATACCCCGATGGTCATATAAATTAATCAACGATTTCGAACACGAACAAAAAGCAAATGACGAAGGCCTGGCAGAGGATCCTAAGATTCGTTCAAGAAAAGCTAAATTTATAATAATTTTTAATGATAATCAGCAGAATCCCGATAATACCCTTCAAACAGAGGAAGTAACTTTATTACGTTATTATGAACAATCCGATTTTCGTCGAGAGATAATAAAAGGATCGATGCGCGCTCAACGACGGAAAATGGTTATTTCAAAACAGGTTCAAGCGAACGCCCATTCCCCCCTTTTCATGGACAGAATAGAAAGCCCTCTATTTTTTGCGTTTGATATCTCCAAACTGATGAAATTTATTTTTATAACTAGGATGGGTAAAAAGACAGAATTTAAAATTTCGGATTATGTGGAGGAAGCTAAAAAAAAAAAAGATAAACTAAGAGTAGATAAAAGTTACAAGCACAAAATGCAAGAAAAAGCGCAGATCGAAACAGCAGAAATTTGGGATACTATTCTATTGGGTCAAGTAATAAGAAGTTCAATATTACTAACACAAGCAATCCTTAGAAAATATATTCTACTACCCTCTTTTATAATAGCTAAAAATCTCGGTCGTCTGCTATTATTTGACTTTCCAGAATGGTCTGAGGATTTAACGGATTGGAAGAAGGAAAGATATGTTAAATGCACCTATAACGGTGTTCAATTAGCAAACAACGAATTTCCAACAAACTGGTTAACAGAGGGTATTCAAATAAAGATACTCTTTCCTTTCCGTCTGAAACCTTGGCACCGATCTAATCCAGACTCTCCTTATAGAGAAAAAAAAACACACAAATATGATTTTTGTTTTTTAACTGTTTGGGGGATGGAAACCGACCTACCTTTTTGCTCTCCCCGAAAACGATCCTCCTTTTTTGCACCTATTTTTAAAGAACTTGGAAAAATGCTTCTAAAAAGGAAGCCAAATTGTTTTCCAATTCTAAGAAGATTAAACGAACGAACAAATTTATCTCTAAGAGTCTCAACAACAATTAAAAAAAGCATTCTCCTTATAAAAAAAATAAAAAACGAATTAGCAAAAATAAACCCAAAGCTATTATTTGGATTAGGAGAAGTATATGAGTTGCGTGAAACTAAAAAAGAAAAAGATTTTTTAATCCGTAATATTATTATTTATAAACCATCCAGTAAACTAAAATCTATTGATTGGAGAAGTTATTCACTGCCAGAAAAAAAAACAAAAGAGCTGACTGATAGAACAAGCCTAATCATAACTCAAATAAACAAACTTATAAAAGCTAAAAAAAAAAAAAATCTAACTTCAGAAAAAAACATTAGTTCGAACAAAAAAAGTAATGATGCTAACAGATTAGAATCCTATATATATATTTTTCAGGTGTTAAAAAGAAGAAAGATTAGATTAATCCGTAAATCACATTTTTTTATACAATTTTTCTTTCAAAGGATATACTTCTTAGGTATGATTAATATTCTTCGGATCGACACACAAGTTTTTCTTGAATCAACAACAAAAAAAGTTAAAAAATACATTTACACTATTTATATTAAAGCAAATCCCGCAAGAATTGAGAAAAAAAAAAACACACAAATTCACTTTATAAAGTCACTTTCTAATATTAGTAATATTAAAAAATATTCAAAGAACTTACCTTCTTTGTCACAAGCATATGTATTTTACAAATTATCAAAAACCCACGTTATTAACTTAAGATCTGTTCTTCAATATCACGGAACACCCGTTTTAAAGAAAAACGAACTAACGGGATATTTTAGAACACAAGGAAAATTTAGTTCCGAATTAAAAAATAAAAAACTTCGTAATTTTAGACTGAATCAATGGAAAAATTGGTTAAGGGTTCATTATCAATATAATTTATCTAAAATTCAATGGTCTAACTTAGTAGCCCAAAAATGGCAAAATAGAGTTAAAAAAGCCCCCCAAAAAGATTTAAACAAATGGTATTCATATGAAAAAGAAACTTATTCTCTATTACCAAATAAAAAAGAAAATTTTAAAAGACACTCTGAATATGACCTCTTCTCATCTAAATCTATTAATTATGAAGCTAAGAGGAACTCCTATAGTTATGTATCATCATTACACGTAAACAATACCGAAGAGATTTCTTATAATTACAACATAGATAAACAAAAATTATTTGATGGGTTGGCAATTATACTTATCAAGAATTATCTAGGAAAAGATGCTATTATGGCTAAAAATCCGGATAGAAAATATGCGGATTGGAAAATTATCCATTTTAGTGTTAGAAAGAAGCTCACTAGTGAGGCTTGGATCCATAGCACCAGTAATAAACAGACTAGTCACGATCAAAAAGTTGATAAAATGTATAAGAAATATCCTTTTTATCTCACAATTCATGAAGACACCAACCCCTTCAATAAAAAACAATTTGCTTGGATGGGAATGAATGAAGAAATACAAAGCAAGGCCATATCCGATTTTGAACTTTGGTTCTTCCCAGAAGTTATGTTACTTTATAATTCATATAAAATAAAACCCTGGGTCATACCCATAAAATTACTTTTTTTTTATTTTCAGGGAAATGCACCGATTAGTACAAATAAAAACATCAATGAAAAAAAATATATTGAAGAAGATTATGCGGGATCAGTCATAAAAAACCATACAAAGAAAAAGCAAAACACAAGCGCTACAGAAACAGAATTAGATTTTTTCCTACAAAATAATTTGCTTATTCAATTTAGAAATGATTATTTTTTTAATCAACAACTAATCAATAATATCAAGGTATATTGTCTCCTGCTTAGACTGAGAAGCCCGCGAAAAGTTTTTATATCCTCTCTGCAAAGAGGCGAAATTATTTTCAATATAATGCTGAGTCACAAGGATGTCCATATTCCCGAATTGGTGAAAGGAGGGGGGGTTAGCATTGAACCGGTTCGTCTGTCTGTCAAAACGAATGGACAATTTATTAGATATCAAAGCATAAGTATTTCATTGGTTCATAAGAATAAAGATCGCATTAATCAAAGATATGGTGATAAAAATAATTTTTTTAAATCCCTTACAAGACATCAAAAAATAACTAGAAATAGAGATAAAAACGATTATGCTTTGCTCGTTCCCGAAAATATTTTATCACCTAGACGTCGGAGAGAATTGAGAATTGTAATTTCATTCAATTCAAGAAAAGGGAAGGGTGCGGGTCTAAATCCCATACTTTGGGATGGAAAGAACGTAAAAAACTGTGTTAAATTTTTGGATACAAGCCCAAGTCTTGATATAGATAAAAATAAATTTAAAAAATTAAAGTTCTTTCTGTGGCCCACTTATCGATTAGAAGATTTAGCTTGTATGAATCGCTATTGGTTTGATACCACTAATAGCAGTAGTTTCAGTGTGTTAAGGCTACATATGTATCCACAATATCCACAATTTTAAAATAGACGACGATAAATTTTGGCTAGATATCAGATATCAGGTAACATATCTAATATTTCAAAGCAAACTAATACATACATGTAGTATCTTACATTCCATGATAATTCGATCTATAAATAAAAAAATCAACGGAATTTTTTTTTGAACTCTAACTTTTCTATTCCAATTTCAAATTGGATTAATCAGTGACTCATTTTTTTTGATAAAATTAAGAGTAGATAACTTAATTTAGTATACCCGATTCAAATGGTTAGCATTATTCTTTTTTATTATTTCTGATCAGTAAAAAAAAAAAAAAATATCTTTAAACAATAAAAATAAAAGGGGGGGCAATTTACGTTTTATGGTAAAAAATTCATTCATTTCAGTTTTTTTCCAAGAAAAAAAAGAAGAAAACCCGGGGTCTGTTGAATTTCAAGTATTAAGTTTCACTAATAAGATACGACGACTTACTTCACATTTGGAATTGCACAGAAAAGACTATTTATCTCAGAGAGGTTTACGTAAAATTCTGGGAAAACGTCAACGATTACTAGCTTATTTGTCAAAGAAAAATCGAGTACGGTATAAAGAATTAATTGGTCGGTTGGAAATTCGTGAGCCAAAAACTCACTAATTTAAATTTTAAAGAACTTTAATTATTTGATGTTCGATCTTGAATTTTTATTATTTTCGGCAATTCATGGAAGAATCAATCGGGGAAAAACCTATGAATGTACCAGCTACAAAAAAAGACCTCATGATAGTAAATATGGGTCCTCAGCACCCATCAATGCATGGTGTTCTTCGACTCATCATTACTCTAGATGGTGAAGATGTTATTGACTGTGAACCAATATTGGGTTATTTACACAGAGGAATGGAAAAAATAGCAGAAAACCGAACAATTATACAATATTTGCCTTATGTAACAAGGTGGGATTATTTAGCTACTATGTTCACAGAAGCGATAACCGTAAATGCACCAGAGCAGTTAGGAAATATTCAAGTACCGAAAAGAGCCAGCTATATCAGAGTAATTATGTTGGAGTTGAGTCGTATAGCTTCTCATTTGTTATGGCTCGGACCTTTTATGGCCGATATTGGGGCACAAACCCCTTTCTTCTATATTTTCAAAGAAAGAGAATTAGTATATGATCTATTCGAAGCTGCCACTGGTATGAGAATGATGCATAATTATTTTCGTATCGGAGGAGTCGCTGTTGATCTACCCCATGGCTGGATAGATAAATGTTTAGATTTCTGTGATTATTTTTTAACAGGGGTTGCTGAATATCAAAACCTTATTACACGAAATCCTATTTTTTTAGACCGAGTTGAGGGAGTAGGGGTTATTAGCGAAGAGGAAGCAATAAATTGGGGTTTATCAGGACCAATGCTACGAGCTTCTGGAATAAAGTGGGATCTTCGTAAAGTTGATCATTATGAGTGTTATGACGAATTTAATTGGGAAATCAAATGGCAAAAAGAAGGGGATTCGTTAGCTCGTTATTTAGTACGAATCAGCGAAATGACGGAATCTATAAAAATTATTCAACAGGCTCTGGAAGGAATTCCAGGAGGGCCCTATGAGAATTTAGAAAACCGATGTTTTGATATAGTAAGGGATCAAAAATGGAATGATTTTGAATATCGATTCATTAGTAAAAAGCCTTCGCCCACTTTTGAATTGTCGAAACAAGAACTTTATGCGAGAATCGAAGCACCAAAGGGAGAGTTGGGTATTTTTTTGATAGGAGATCAAAGTGTTTTTCCTTGGCGATGGAAAATACGACCGCCAGGTTTTATCAATTTGCAAATTCTTCCTCAGTTAGTTAAAAGAATGAAATTGGCTGATATTATGACGATACTAGGTAGTATAGATATCATTATGGGAGAAGTTGACCGTTGAAATGATAATTGATAGAACAGAAATACAAGATATCAATTCTTTTTACAGATTGGAGTCTTTAAAGGAGATCTATGGGATCATATGGATGTTTATACCTATTTTGACTCTTGTATTGGGAATAACAATAGGTGTACTAGTAATTGTGTGGTTAGAAAGAGAACTATCCGCAGGGATACAACAACGTATTGGACCTGAATATGCCGGCCCTTTAGGAATTCTCCAAGCTATAGCAGATGGGACAAAACTACTTGTTAAAGAAAATATTATTCCATCTAGAGGAGATAGTGGTTTATTCAGTATCGGACCATCGGTAGCGGTCATATCAATTTTACTAAGTTATTCAGTAATTCCTTTTGGTTATCATCTTATCCTAGCTGATATAAATATCGGGGTTTTTTTATGGATCGCTATTTCAAGTATTGCTCCTATTGGACTTCTTATATCAGGATACGGATCAAATAATAAATATTCCTTTTTAGGTGGTTTACGAGCAGCTGCTCAATCCATTAGTTATGAAATACCATTAACTCTATGTGTGTTATCAATATCTCTACGTGTGATTCGTTGAGACATAAACTTTTGACTATTTCCGTTCTTTCGCGGAAAGCGTTGAATAGATAGTCTCCGTTTTTTGTTCATCGTTAGTGTTGATGAACTAAATCAGATAGTTCTATGAGTGAAAAAAAACAGCTTATAAGTTTGCAGTAAGAAGTCGAGCCTCATTTCCTATGTACCAGGATTAAGCAAAAGTAAATATAAGCAGTAGAGACTGTTTACCCCAAGATTGGTTGGTTGGGCATCATGGCTTGAAGCGGGTTCACAAGATCAACTGTATGGGGTTTTCATTAGCGTTTGGCTATATTACCCGACTACCATAACAGGCGATTGGGCAAAAATGAGTGGATGGTTAGAAACACCAAATTACACAAGGGATTAGTAATAGAGATTATTTAAATTATACAAAGGGCCGTTTCCGCATAAAAGGAAGACCAATTGGGGCTTTACGTTAGTAGAAATGATCAGGTAGTACTCCCCATGATTCCGATCCAGAGTATGCTCCTATCCACCGATTAAAGAAATTACTATCAAGAACGAAATAATCCTTTACTTTTTTTGAATCCACTTTTTAGAAACAAGAATAGGAACGAAAAAAATAGAAAGACTGCAATTACAATAAAAAAAGAGAGAGAAAGATCTTTATTCTTTAATTTTTATAGAAAGAAAATTCTTGGCATTATTTATGAACTAATGTAATATCTAATTCTTTTTCGTAATTGAAAAAGCTGGGTTCAAATATCTATGAATATTTATAGAAGAAGTATTTTATTGAAGGTTTAAGTTATTACTCAAAAAAACATTCTAAATTATTAAAGGATGAGATCAATTCAGAAGTACTTTTTTTTTATTATAGCAGACAGAATTCCATTGGTCTAATTCGGGACCTCTCAATAGATTTTTACTCGATCTAGAACATATCGCCATAAAGAATGCCGATCCGGTCCTTAGATTTCTTTGTGGTCCTGGAGGAGCCGTATGAGGTGAAAATCTCATGTACGGTTCTGTAATAGCGATGGGAACAGTGATGTTATCACCGACTATAATTATCTAACAGTTCAAGTACAGTTGATATAGTTGAGGCACAGGCAAAATATGGGTTTTGGGGATGGAATTTGTGGCGTCAACCTATCGGGTTTATCGTTTTTATAATTTCCTCCCTAGCAGAATGTGAGAGATTACCCTTTGACTTACCAGAAGCAGAGGAAGAATTAGTAGCGGGTTATCAAACTGAATATTCTGGTATCAAATTTGGTTTATTTTATGTTGCTTCTTATCTAAATCTACTAGTTTCTTCATTGTTTGTAACAGTTCTTTACTTGGGTGGGTGGAATCTCTCTATTCCGTACATGTTTATTCCTGAACTATTTGAAATAAATAAAGTCGGTGGCGTCTTTGGAACCACAATTTTTATCTTTATTACATTAGCTAAAACATATTTGTTCTTGTTTATTCCTATCACAACAAGATGGACTTTACCTAGGTTAAGAATGGACCAATTATTAAACCTTGGATGGAAATTTCTTTTACCTATTTCTCTAGGTAATCTATTATTAACAACTTCTTCCCAACTCCTTGCACTGTAAATACACTATCACGACCTGTCCCAAACAAGAGAAAAAAAAATTCGATATATTCACGATATGTTCCCCATGGTAACCGGGTTCATGAATTATGGTCAACAAACAGTCCGAGCTGCAAGGTACATTGGTCAAAGTTTTATGATTACCTTATCGCACGCAAATCGTTTACCTGTAACTATTCAATATCCTTATGAAAAATTAATCACATCGGAACGTTTCCGCGGTCGAATCCACTTTGAATTTGATAAATGCATTGCTTGTGAAGTATGTGTTCGTGTATGTCCTATAGATTTACCTGTTGTGGATTGGAAATTGGAAACGAATATTAGAAAGAAACGATTGCTTAATTACAGTATTGATTTCGGAATCTGTATTTTTTGTGGTAATTGCGTTGAGTATTGTCCAACAAATTGTTTATCAATGACTGAAGAATATGAACTTTCTACTTATGATCGTCACGAATTGAATTATAATCAAATAGCTTTGGGTCGTTTACCAATGCCAGTAATTGACGATTACACAATTAGAACAATTTTAAATTCGCCCCAAAGAAAAAATACGTCAACCCCATGATTTAAAAATTTTAGTTTTCTTTTTCCTTGGTCAATAACTACAATCGAAATCCCAACTATTAATTAGTTGATGAGAATCGAGGCGTCATTTGGAGTTAAAATCGAGTGATATATCATCTATCAGTAATTTTTTTAACATATATAGCTCCCATTTAAAATTTATTATTCTGATAAAAAACGAGATTGATTCAATTATTGGATACACATCAATCCACACTCATTAGAATTTCTTAGCATTTAGAATTAAATTCATAAAAACATATCATAAAAAAATAGGGTCCATTTCCTGGTCAGGTCAATAAGATCATGAAAGATTTTTTATTTATTTATTATTTTACATAAAATGGATTTACCCGGATCAATACATGATTTTCTTTTAGTCTTTCTAGGATTGGTTATTATATTAGGAGGTTTAGGGGTGGTATTACTTACTAATACAATTTATTCTGCCTTTTCATTGGGATTGGTTCTTGTTTGTATATCTTTATTATATATTTCATCAAACTCCCATTTTATAGCGGCCGCACAGCTCCTTATTTACGTGGGAGCTATAAATGTTTTAATCATATTTGCTGTGATGTTTATGAATGGTTCAGCATCTTACAACGATTTTACTCTTTGGACCGTTGGGGATGGGGTGACTGCGATGGTTTGTGCAAGTATTTTTGCTTCACTAATTACTATTATTACAGATACGTCATGGTACGGTATTATTTGGACTACAAGATCAAACCAGATTATAGAACAAGATTTTTTAAGTAATAGTCAACAAATTGGGATTCATTTATCAACAGATTTTTTCCTTCCATTTGAACTCATTTCCATAATTCTTTTAGTTGCTTTGATAGGTGCAATTGCTATGGCTCGTCAGTAATAAATCGTTCGAACTAGCATAGTAATCAAAATAAAACGTTGTTGCGTGTTTCAATTCTATCAAAATAGAAAATTTTTTGTCAGTATATTCTAACAATAAACTCTATTTATTTGATTTCTTTGTTCCACACTTGTTAGTTGCGTACTGTTTATATTCTAGTTAATAGAATCGGTTGAATTCTTGTTCATCTTGAAATGCATCGATATTGATAAGGGGTTGATCAATGATGATCGAACATGTACTTATTTTGAGTGCCTATTTATTTTCTATAGGTATATATGGATTGATCACGAGTCGAAATATGGTTAGAGCCCTTATGTGTCTTGAACTTATACTGAATGCAGTGAATATAAATTTCGTAACATTTTGCGATTTTTTTGATAGTCGTCAATTAAGAGGAGACATTTTCTCAATTTTTGTTATAGCTATTGCAGCGGCTGAAGCGGCGATTGGACCAGCAATTGTTTCATCAATTTATCGTAACAGAAATTCTACT